TTATCCAATAAAGACCTAGGATTCCTAATAATAATCCAAAATCCCCTACACGATTAGTTACAAAGGCTTTTTGACAAGCGCCTGCCGCAATAGGTCGTGTGAACCAAAATCCTATTAATAGATAAGAGCACATTCCAACCAATTCCCAAAAAATATAAATTTGTATCAAATTCGAACTTGTAACTAATCCTAACATGGAAGCATTGAAAAAACTCATGTAAGCAAAAAATCTCAAATATCCTTGATCATGAGACATATAATTGTCACTATAAACAAGAACCTGAATTCCAACTGTAGTGATTAATATTGACATAATAGAAGTAAGTGGATCAATAAAGTATCCGAACTCGAAAGAAAAATCATTATTGATGGTCCAAGACCTTAGGGATTGATAGATAAAAGTTCGATCTATTTGCTCAATAGATAGATCGATCGAAAAAATCATAACTATACTTAACAATAAAATACTAAGAAAAGCCCACATACGACGAAGATGTTTTGTTGCGGTCGGAAAAAGTAGAAGTCCCACCCCTATTAACATAGGGACTGGAAGTGGAACTAAAGGTATGATCCAGGAATATTGATATGTATGTTCCATAAAATCAATAAAATAATACTAATTGTTTTTATTCTTAATTCATTGTTTCTGATTCACCGGTTCTTATCTCTTTTAAAAGGGATTAATCAAAAAAAAATTTCTTTTTCTATTCATAGTTATTTTGAATCTTTCCCAACAACTTAAAAAAATGAAAAGTCCAAAGCAATCAAATGTTTTAACTAAGCTACTAGTCAAAAATAAATAATTATTTTATACTTTATACTAAGTAAGATTTTTATGAAGATAGAGCAAATTCAAAATGGAGATAGAGCAAATTCAAATTTCAATTATTATTCCCTAATTACACGAATTTATGTACATAGATCAAGACTAAAGAATTACACCAAATTAAGTTTGATAGAAATCGTAGGCTGGCCCAGAGCGTTCCCCAATAAAATACGAACTAGGTTTTTTAGTTTGTTTATTTTTTGTTTATTCACAATCATTAACTAGTTCATCTCGGAACGTATTGATTGTCTTCCATTACAATAAAAGGCATTTAATAACCAATTACTAGAAAAAAATGATTAGGTCGAGAAAACCTATTCGATGTATTTTTCATGGATAAATGCAGCATGCCGAAAATAGCCAAAGATAAACGCGGAAGGGCCTTTTCTTTTTTTTATCAACTTCAACCAATTCTATTTCTATTATATAGCACAATCCACCCTATAGATATCGGTTTGAATAGGTATATAAGGGTACCGCCAATAATTCCGAAATACAAATTCCTTTTTCCCCGATATTTATGGAATCAAAATTGAAAAATCCCTTATTCAGTTGTTTTTCTTTTTTGTTCTAGTAAGATTTTATGCCATTTTTGCATATTTCTATTTATTTCTTTTTTCTCGAAACTAACTACCTTTAGAAAAAATACACAGATAATGAGAAATGAATAGGCAAACTAAAAAATGACTCGTTTTAACAACAGATGTCTTTCACATCCAATTTGAGCAATGAATAACCTTTTCTTTTTTGAATGGCAGTTCCAAAAAAACGTACTTCTATATTAAAAAAACGTATTCGTAAGAATATTTGGAAAAAAGGGGGGTATTGGGCAGCGTTGAAGGCTTTTTCGTTAGCGAAATCCCTTTCTACTGGGAATTCAAAAAGTTTTTTTGTACAAGAAATAAATAAGAAAACATTGAAATAATCTGAATCCGCCTGACTCAAAAAAGAGTTAATTGTGTTTCGAATTTATACTCTATAGTATAGAAAAGCCGAAAAAAATAAGTAACCATTCCCCTTTCGTAATGTTTTGAACCAATTTATTTGCCTACTGAATTCGAAAAAAAAAAATAAAAAAAAAAAAACGTACTTTTTTGTATTTGAAAATGGAATCAAGACAAACTAGAAAGTTTCACCTTTCTTTTTATTTGAATATTTTTTTTATTCCCAGGATGGGGATTCTTATTTTCCCCATCACCCCACCATACACCCGAAACAAGAAGAATTTTTCTATTGTCTCTAATACGTCCAGCCCAATACCTAATTGATTTGATCAATCTTAGCACAAATTAATACTGAAAACTGAAAAAAACCTAACAATTACAACAACACAAAGTTATAAAAAATGAAAAAAAGAAAAAGAACCCTTTTTTGAGTTGTTCCCCGAATTGAAGTTAGAACTAGTTAGTTACAGCCGTTACAACAGTTCTAGTTTATCAAACCAGAAACTATGAAAGTTAAGTTAAATAAAACCGAAACCTTAAATAATTAAATAAGAGGACAAAGGGTGAAATCTTTAAATCTCCACTTTAATCTCGACGATTGACTAATAATAGGTTATTATGATTTCGAGCAAGCCGCTATGGTGAAATCGGTAGACACGCTGCTCTTAGGAAGCAGTGCTAGAGCATCTCGGTTCGAGTCCGAGTGGCGGCATAGCATCTTCAAAAAGATATACAAAAGGTGCTCTAAGGAATTTCATTTCTGATTTCCATTCTGTATATTTGAGGTATTCTCGCTTTTAATTTTTTTTTTTATGATCTTTTCAACTTTAGAGCATATATTAACGCATATATCCTTTTCGGTCGTTTCAATTGGAATTACAATTTATTTACTAACCTTATTAGTCGATGAAATCAGAGGACTATATGATTCATCAGAAAAGGGTATGATAGCTACCGCTTTCTGTCTAACAGGATTATTAATCACCCGTTGGATTTACTCGAGACATTTCCCATTAAGTGATTTATATGAATCATTAATCTTTCTTTCATGGAGTTTCTCCATTATTCATAGGATTTTCGATTTAAAAAAAAATAAAAATCATTTAAGTGCTATAACGGCACCAAGTGCTATTTTTACCCAAGGTTTTGCTACTTCGGGTTTTTTAACCAAAACCCATCAATCCGGAATATTAGTACCCGCTCTCCAAGTCCAGTGGTTAATGATGCACGTAAGTATGATGGTATTGGGCTATGCAGCTCTTGTATGTGGATCCTTATTATCCACGGCTCTTCTAGTCATTACATTTCGAAAAGTGATAAGGGTTTTTTTGAAAAGAAAAAATTTTGTAAATGAGTCGTTTTGCTTCGGTGAAATCCAATACATGAACGAAAAAAGGAATGTTTTACTAAATACTTTTTCCGCTAGAAATTATTACAGGTATCAAGTGATTCAACAATTGGATCGCTGGAGTTATCGTATTATTAGTTTAGGATTTATCTTTTTAACCATAGGGATTCTTTCGGGAGCAGTATGGGCTAATGAGGCGTGGGGGTCTTATTGGAATTGGGATCCAAAAGAAACTTGGGCATTTATTACTTGGACTATATTCGGGATTTATTTACATACTCGAACAAATACAAATTTGGAAGGTGTAAATTCCGCAATTGTCGCTTCTACGGGCTTTCTTATAATTTGGGTATGCTATTTCGGAGTCAATCTATTAGGAATAGGGTTACATAGTTATGGTTCATTTAATTAACATCTCCTTGAATTGAGGAAAGGGCTTGATGAAGACAAACATAGGACAGCGCATAGATCGAAACGAAACTGAGTGTTAGTGTAAGACGCCGAGAACCTTTTGAATCGCCGCACTGCTTGATTCAAAAGGTTCTTACAAGCGCCAAAGGCGTTTGGTCACAAGTCAAATTCGATTATTTTATTTCTTTTTTTTTTCAAAAGAATGGGATTTCGTTTTGATTTTTTTTAGTCATGAAAACTATCGATAAAAAAATTAGATATAATAGCTTCGGCCTTGTCCACTGATAGTGAGAGAACGAAATCCGGATAAATACCAATACCTATTACGGGTAGAAGAATAGAGATCACAACAAATAACTCCCGTGGTCCAGAATCAAAAAAAGAAGAGTTTGGTGGGGCATTAAATAGCTTGTACCCATAGAACATTTGCCGTAACATAGATAATGAATAAATAGGAGTTAATATCATTCCAATTGCCATTCCAAAAGTGATTAGTATTTTTGGCATTAAAAAAATTTTTTGGCTGGTAATTATTCCCAAAAATACTATCAATTCCGCAACAAAACCACTCATGCCGGGTAGTGCAAGCGAAGCCATCGATAAGATACTGAATAGTGTGAATATCTTTGGAATTGGGATAGCCAGTCCGCCCATTTCGTCGAGATAAGCAAGACGCATTCTATCATAACTCGTTCCTGCCAAGAAAAAAAGTGCAGCACTAATAAACCCATGAGAAATTATTTGTAAAATGGCTCCATTAAGGCCTGTATCGGTTATCGAGCCAATTCCTAGAATTATGAAACCCATATGAGATACCGAGGAATAGGCTATTCTTTTTTTTAAATTCCGTTGGCCAGGAGATGTTGAAGCTGCATAAATTATTTGCATGGTACCTACTATCATGAACCAGGGGGAAAATAGAGAATGGGCGTGCGGTAATAGTTCCATATTGATCCGAATCAACCCATACGCTCCCATTTTTAATAAGATTCCGGCTAGAAGCATACAAGTACTGTAATGTGCCTCTCCGTGGGTGTCTGGTAACCACGTATGGAAGGGTATAATCGGTAATTTGACAGCAAAAGCAATCAAAAATCCAATATAGAATATTATTTCCAGTGCCGCAGGATACGATTGATTAACTAATGTTTCCAAATTTAATGTTGGTTCATTGGAACCATATAAACCGATACCCAAAACTCCTATTAAAAGAAAAACGGAACCTCCTGCAGTGTACAAAATAAATTTTGTGGCTGAATAAAGGCGTTTCTTTCCACCCCACACGGCCAGAAGTAGATAAACGGGAATTAATTCTAATTCCCACATGATGAAAAAAAGTAAAAGGTCTCGAGAAGAAAATGGTCCTATTTGACCGCTGTACATCGCTAACATCAGGAAATGGAATAGTCGGGAATTTCGAGTAACTGGCCGAGCCGCTAAAGTAGCTAAAGTAGTGATAAATCCCGTCAGTAAAAGGGGTCCTATGGAAAGTCCATCTATTCCCAACCGCCAGTCAAAATCAAAAAAGGTGATCCATTTATAATCCTCTGCCAGCTGGATTAATGGATCGTCCAATTGGAAATTATAACAGAATGCATAGGTCGTTAGAAGGAGTTCTAAGACACATATATATATTGTATATCCTCTAGTCACCTTATTTCCTCTATGAGGGAGAAAGAAAATTAAAGAACCCGCGGCTATCGGAAAAACTACAATTAGTGTTAACCAAGGAAAATAATTCGTGGTAAAGACAAGATACACTCGGCCCAGAAAAACCCGTGCTCGAAACTCAAAATAGAATATATTCTTATTTTTTTTTTCTTTTTCGAGTACGGGTTTTTGTCGGTAATCGGTAAAAAAAAAAGAAACTGTATTTAGAAGGGATTCAGATGGGTTTTTGGTAACGTATCAATATCAATAAGCTAGACCCATGCTTCGAGTTGTTTCATGCCATAAATAAACCCGAACACTCAAGAAATCCGTTGGACAGGCGGATTCGCATCGCTTACAACCAACACAGTCCTCTGTTCTTGGAGCAGAAGCAATTTGCTTTGCTTTACATCCGTCCCAAGGTATCATTTCTAATACATCTGTGGGGCAAGCTCGGACACATTGAGTACACCCTATACATGTATCATAAATCTTTACTGAATGTGACATTGGATCTATCAATTTTTGTTTTGAACTTTTTAATTTTCGATCTAGTCAATTTGGAAATATCGTATATTTAAACACCAGATGAATCAATGATTTAACAGAATTTTTCTAATTAACCCACTTTTGGATCAACTCCTAAGAGGGAACAAAGATACTTTGATTTCTTTCGGTTTGACAACCATGATCAAGGTTAGGGCATATTATATATCCTAAGCCGAATTGATGAATATTATGATTTCTAAATGCTATTTATTCAATAAAGTCGATTGATTGATACGAGTCGATTTTCTGTTACGATAAATTGACGAAACAATAGCTGATCCGATAGCTGCTTCGGCGGCTGCAATAGCTATAACAAAAATTGAGAAAATATTTCCTTTTAATTGTCGACTATCAAAAAAATCAGAGAATGTTACGAAATTGATATTAACTGCATTTAGTATAAGTTCAAGACACATCAGGGCCCGAACCATATTTCGGCTCGTAATCAATCCATAGATACCAATAGAAAATAAATAGGCACTCAAAACAAGTACATGCTCGAGCATCATTGACCAACTCCGTACCAATTTCGATTCATTTCAATATGAACAATAATGCAAGTGATTTGATTGCTTAGAATATACCAAGTACGGAGCAAAAGAATCTATTTGATAATAGATCGAATACAAAAATTTCGATTTTGATTTTCTATTGATCCATGAATAGTATTCAACTAGACTTTAAAGAATTGAAGGAAAATGGATGTGATAACACATAAAAAAGTAGAATTGGGATTGCTGTTTCTAGTTCTAAAGATTTGTTACTGACGAGCCACGGCAATTGCACCTATCAAAGCAACTAAAAGAATTATTGAAACGAGTTCAAATGGAAGAAAAAAGTCTGTTGATAAATGAATTCCAATTTGTTGACTATTACTTATCAAATCTTGTTCGATAATCTGGTTGGGTCGTGTAGTCCAAATAATCCTGTACCACGACGTATCTAGAATAGTAGCGATTAGCGAAAAAAAAATACTTGTACAAACCAGGGAAGTAAGCCCATCACCAACAGTCCAAAGATTCAAATGAAAATCTTTGGAATAGTCTGAACCATTCATGAACATTACAGCAAATATGATTAAAACATTTACAGCTCCCACGTAAATAAGGAGCTGCGCGGCAGCTACAAAATGGGAATTTGCTAGAATATAGAATAAGGATATACAAACAAGAACCAATCCCAAGGAAAAGGCAGAATAAATCGGGTTGGTAAATAATACCACTCCCAGACCTCCTAATATAAGACCTGATCCCAGAAAAACTAAAAGAAAATCATGTATTGGTCCAGGCAAATCCATTATGTTAAAATAAGAGATAAATAAATCGAAATCTTTTTCATGAACTTATTGAACCGACCAGGAAATTTTTTTTTATGAGACATTCCCAATTCCAATTGAATTAAATTCGAATCTATTAAGTGGGAATTGGTACGGATACGTATACAGTTATTGGATAAATTTCCTTCTTTTCTTTATTCGAAATGGCAATTTGAAATTGAAGCTATATATATAATTGAAGCTATATATATATAGTTCGAAAAAGCTTCGGTCTATATATTATTTCAATACAAATTAAGTTGTCCTTCTCATCAACCAATCAATAGTTGGGATTTGGAGTTATTGACCAAGCAAAGAAAAAAACCTTATTCCTTTATACCAAAATACCAAATATACCAAAATGGAACCTTAGTAATTCGAAATAAAAAGGTTTAGTCATTTTTTCTTTGAGGCGAATTCAACACTGTTCGAATTGTAAAATCGTCAATGACTGACATTGGTAAACGACCTAAAGCAATTTGATTATAATTCAATTCGTGACGGTCGTAAGTAGCAAGTTCATATTCTTCAGTCATTGATAAACAATTTGTTGGACAATACTCAACGCAGTTACCACAAAAAATACAAATTCCAAAATCAATACTGTAATTAAGCAATCGTTTCTTTCGAATATCTGTTTCAAATTTCCAATCAACAACAGGCAGATCTATAGGACATACGCGAACGCATACTTCACAAGCAATACATTTATCAAATTCAAAATGGATTCGACCGCGAAAACGCTCCGATGTTATTAATTTTTCATAAGGATATTGAATAGTTACAGGTAAACGATTTGCTTGGGATAAAGTAATCATGAAACTTTGACCAATGTACCTTGCAGCTCGTATTGTTTGTTGACCATAATTCATGAAACCAGTTACCATAGGGAACATATCGTGAATATCTATGAATAATTTGAGTTTCTTTCTCTTGTTTGAGACAAGTAGTGAATATTCTATTCCTTTTTTCTTTATAGCGAAAGGAGTTGGGAAGAAGTTGTTAATAATAGATTACCGAGAGAAATAGGTAAAAGAAATTTCCAGCCAAGATTTAATAGTTGGTCCATTCTTAGTCTCGGTAAAGTCCACCTTGTTGTAATCGGAACGAACAAGAACAAATAAGTTTTAGCTAATGTAATAAAGATACCAATTGTCGTTCCAAAGATTCCATCCGCTTTATTTATTTCAAATAGCTCAGGAACAAATAGGTATGGAATGGAAAGATTCCAACCCCCCAAGTAAAGAACTGTTAGAAATAATGAGGAAACTAATAGATTTAGATAGGAAGCAACGTAAAATAAACCAAATTTGATTCCTGAATATTCGGTTTGATAACCTGCTACTAGTTCTTCTTCTGCTTCTGGTAAATCAAAAGGTAATCTCTCGCATTCCGCTAGGGAAGAAATTAGAAAAACGATAAACCCTATAGGTTGACGCCACAAATTCCACCCCCAAAAACCATATTTTGATTGTGCCCCAACTATATCAACTGTACTTGAACTGTTAGATAATCATAGTCGGTGGTAACATTACGGTTCCCATCGCTATTCCAAAACCGTACATGAGATTTTCACCTCATACGGCTCCTCAGGGCCACAAATAAATGTAAGGACCGGACCAGTATTAGTTATCTTGATATGTTATAGGATAGAGAAAGTCAAAATCAAAATCTAGCGGAGGATCCCCAATTATACCACAGGAATTCTGTCTGCTCTAAGGATAAAAAAAACAGTATTTCGGAATTAATCTCATCCTTTAAGAATTTCAATTTTGCTGTGTTGAGTAATAACTTAATCAACCCTTCAATAAAATACTCCTTGTAGAAATATCAATAGATATTTCAACCCATCCTTTTAGTTTCGATTACGAAAAAGAATTAGACATTACATTAGTTCATGAATCATGACACGAATTTGATTTCTATCAATATATGAAAGAAAGAATAAAAGGATTAAAAGGATCGTTTTCTATTGTAATTGTAGTTTTTCTATTTTTTTTGTTCCTCTTCTTCTTTCTGAGAGAAAAGGGTGCTTAAAAAAGGGGTAAAGGATTATTTCGTTCCTGATAGTTATTTCTTTAACTGGCGGATAGGAGCATACTCTGGATCGGAATTGTGGTGTGGGGAGTACTGCCTGATCATTTCTACCAACTTAAAGCCCCATTTACGATTCTTTTTATGTTATGCAGAAGTATCCTTTTAGATAATTGACATAATCTACATTACTAACCCGTTGTGCGTATTTTGGTGTTCCTTCCTATCCACCCATTTTTTGTTTTCAACCCCCGTAATATATATCTATTGGAATACATACAAACGCTAATGAAAATTCCATAGGGTTGGTCTTTTGAGCCCGCTTCAAGCTAGGATGACCAATCAACCAATCTTGGGGTAAGGGGCTTCCTCCACTTTGACTTTTGTTTACTTCCCCTTAACGCTTGTACATAGGAAATGAGACTTAAGCCACTTGTACTACGAATTTGCAAGTTGTTTTCTTTCACTCATATCTAACTATCAAATTTCGTTTATTAACCTAATTTATTAATCTAAAGAATAAATAAATGAATAAAAAACGGAAGATTTCTATTCAAGTTCTTTTTTTTTTTTTCTCGAACGAAAAGCAAAACAATAGGAAAACAAAAAGCTTAGGTTTTAGCGAATCGCACGTAGAGATATTGATAAAACACATAAAGTTAATGGTATTTCATAACTAATCGATTGAGCAGCAGCTCGCAGACCACCTAAAAAGGAATATTTATTATTTGATCCATATCCTGACATAAGAAGTCCAATGGGGGCAATACTTGAAATGGCAATCCATAAAAAAATACCGATATTGAGGTCAGCTAAAACAAAGTTATAACTAAAAGGAATTACTGAATAACTTAGTAGAATTGCTATGACTGCTATAGATGGTCCAATACTGAATAAACTACTATTTCCTCTAGATGGAAGAAGGTTTTCTTTGAAAAGTAGTTTTGTTCCATCTGCTAAAGCTTGAAGAATTCCCAAGGGACTGGCGTATTCAGGCCCAATACGTTGTTGTATTCCTGCAGATATTTCTCTTTCTAACCACACAATTACTAGGACACCTATTGTGATTGCTACTACAGGAGTCGAAATAGGGGCAAGCACCCACACGATCCCATAGACCTCTTGAGGGGATTCCACTCTGGAAAAAGAATTGATATCTTGTACTTCTGTTGTATCAATTATCATTTCAACGATCAACTTCCCCCATAATGATATCTATACTACCTAATATTGTCATAATATCAGCCAATTTCATTCTTTTAACTAACTGAGGAAGAATTTGCAAATTGATAAAACCCGGTGGGCGAATTTTCCATCTCCAAGGAAAACCACTTTGATCTCCTATCAGAAAAATTCCCAATTCTCCTTTTGGGGCTTCTACTCTCACATAAAGTTCTTGTTTCGTCAATTCAAAGGTGGGAGAAGGCTTTTTACTAATGAATCGATCTTCAAAATCATTCCCTTCTGGATCGTTTTCTCTATCAAAACATCGGATTTCTAAATTTTCATAGGGTCCTCCCGGAATTCCTTCTAAAGCCTGTTGAAGAATCTTTACAGATTCCGTCATTTCACCGATTCGGACTAAATAACGAGCTAATGAATCTCCTTCTTTTTGCCACTGGACTTCCCAATCAAATTCGTCATAACACTCATAATGATCAACTTTACGAAGATCCCATTCTATTCCAGACGCTCGTAGCATTGGTCCGGATAAACCCCAATTTATTGCTTCTTCTCCACCAAGAATGCCTACTCCTTCAACTCGTTCTAAAAAAATAGGGTTTCGCGTAATAAGTTTTTGATATTCACCAACCCCCGTTAAAAAATAATCGCAGAAATCCAAACATTTATCTATCCAACCATGAGGTAAATCAGCTGCTATTCCTCCGATACGAAAATAATTATGCATCATCCTCATACCGGTGGCAGCTTCGAACAGATCATATACTAATTCTCTTTCTCTGAAAATATAGAAGAAAGGAGTCTGTGCGCCAATATCTGCCATAAAAGGGCCAAGCCATAACAGATGGGAAGCTATACGACTCAACTCCAACATAATGACTCTGATATAGCTGGCCCTTTTGGGTACTTGAATATTTCCCAACAGTTCGGGTCCATTTACAGTTATTGCTTCGGTGAACATAGTAGCTAAATAATCCCAACGGGTTACATAAGGCAGATATTGTATAATTGTTCGGTTTTCCGCAATTTTTTCCATACCTCGGTGTAAATAACCCAATATTGGTTCACAGTCAATAACATCTTCACCATCTAGAGTAACGATGAGACGAAGAACACCGTGCATTGATGGGTGGTGAGGTCCCATATTGACTATCATAAATTCTTTTTCTGTAGCTAGTATACTCATAGGTTTTTCCTCGATTCATTCTTACATGAATTGTTGAAAACAACAAGAAGTTCATCAAGATTCAAAATCAAATAATTCGAATTTTTTTTTTAATTAACGATTTTTGGACTCCCGAATATTCAACTTACTAATTAATTCTTTATAACGTACTCTATTTTTCTTTGACAAATAAGCTAGCAGACGTTGGCGTTTTTCCAAAATTTTCCGTAAACCCCTTTGAGATAAATAGTCTTTTCTGTGCAATTCTAAATGTGAAGTAAGTCTCCGTATCTTATTAGTGAAACGGAATACTTGAAATTCAACCGATCCACAGTTTTCTTCTTTTTTTTCTTGAACCATAACTGAGACGAATGAATTTTTTACCATAAAACGAAACCCCTCACCCTCCTTTTTTAAGATGAATTTTACTGATCAGTAATAATAATACTAGTTACTTGAATTTGATATACACAATCATCTTAAGTTCGTTATGAACTTGCTAGAAAATCAATATCAATAATCAATCCAATTTTCAATTTAATTAGGGATCCAAAAGGATGGTATATTTCTGCAAAAGAGAAAAATTGGACCTAAAAAAAATAGCTTCTTGATTCATTTATGGATCTAATTAATATGTACGCCATTTAATTGGTATCTTGTATCAGACTGGAATGGAAGATAAGACATGTATACATTTCTTTGTTTTCATATCCTAAACATGGGACATGATAGATAGGAAAAGTACACTATTAATGAATTTTCAATCGTGGATACATATGTATCCTTACCATACTGAAACGACTCCCATTATTGGTACTAAACCAATAGCGATTCATACAAATTAAATCTTCTAATCGAGAATTGGGCCAAATAAAGAACTTTAATTTAATTAGTTGATTTTTCTCTCTAGAAAGATCTTTGTTTTTATCCAAAACGTGACCCCTGATTTTTCCGTTAGTACAAAATACTGGATTTCTCTGCATACCGTTTTGATTCTTCGAATTGAAACAAATTAGAGTTCTTAATTCTCTACGACGTTTAGGGAATAAACTATTTTCAGGAACAAGCAAATCATAATGATTTTTGTTTCTATTTCCAGTCATTTTTTGATGTTTTGCAATGAATTCATCAAAATTTTTTTTATCAACATAGCCTTTTTCGCGGTATCTTTTAGTAATTTTGCGCTTATTCTTATGAACCAATGAAATACCTACGATTTGATATATAAAAAATTGGCCATCATTTTTTACAGACAAACGACGGGGTTCAATAATAAGCATTCCCCCTTTCGTCAATTCTCTAAGAGCGAAATCCTTCTTAGTGATCAAAATAGCCAAACTAATTTCTCCTCCTTGAATAGAGGCTATAGTAACGTCGCTAGGATTTATCAGTCGAACCAGGTGACAATAGACTTTCATATCATTGAGTATTTTTTCCCTGAAAGAAACAGTACCTCTCCATCTCAACTGCAAACACAAATATTTTTTTAGGAAGAAATCAAGCTGTGCTTCTGTTTCTCTCTTGTATTGCTTTTTCTTTATACGTTTTTTCATGTCCGATCTCGTATAATTTTCTTCAACATCTTTTTCTTGGTTTGAGAGAACTGATCCAAGACTTACTTGCTTTTGGGCATCCGATCCCAGATTTCCTTGGTCTGCGAGTTCTTTTTCTTCTTTACTTTGATTCGATAATTCAAGATCTTCTTTTTGAGTGGATGATATAAAAAGATCCGCTTCGTTCTTTCCGGTTAGAATTTTCTTACCTTTTCCATGAAAATTGAAAAGAAGTAATTTGATTGGTATGATCCATGGTTTCCTTCTATATGCATTAAAAAGTAGCACAAATTCTGGAAAGAACCAAGGCTCCAGGTTTGATATAGGACAACTTAGTACTTCTTCATTCATTCCCATCCAATCAAAAAGTGTTCCTTTTTGGTTGGATGGGTTAATTTCTTCATCTTGATGAATTGTAAGATAAAAGGGGCCTCTTTTATTAATTGCATCAATTTTTTTATAATTATTGGACCTAATCTTAGTATTTTGATTACTGCTGGTACCAGTATCCATATCAACCCAGGCTTCAATATTGACCTTATTTCTAAGACAAAAAGTAAGAATTCTCCAATCAAAATATTTTCGATACAAGAATTTTTCCATATCCATAATATCATCTTCTCCTATATAATTATGGATAAGGATACCTCCCAGCATAGCAAATAATTTTCCTTTCTTTATATTGTAATTATAATAATACTCTTCTTTATTATTTACTTGGCCTAGTAATCTATCAATATATGAGTCTTTCTTATCTTCATAATTAATCAATTTATATGATAAAAGATCATATCTATAGTGTTTTTTAAAATTCGATTTTTGATTACGTAATGAGTCTGCTTCAAAAAAATGTTGTTTTTCGCAATGAGTTAATCCGTTTTTTTCATATGAATCTCTTTTAGTTAAATTTTGATTTTGAGCCATACAGTGTTGATTGGCTTTATTTCGCCATTCTTGTCGTACTAATCTAGCCCATTTAATCCGAGAGAAATCATATTGAGAATGACCGCTTAACCAGTTTTTCCATGGATTCCTTCCAAAATTCCAAAAAGGTTTATGTCTTAATTGGTAATTAAATATTCCGTGTTTTTCAAAAAAATCCTTTATTTCATTCTTAAGAAATAGAGATGTTCCGTGATATTGAAGAACAGGTCTTAAATTAGAAAAGTTAAAAATTGGGGCTTGTAACAATTTGTAAAATACATACGCTTGGGATTGTGAAAAAGACGATAAATTACAAGAAATCTTTGAATTCTTATTACTAATCTTCGAAAGTGATTTTTTGACAGTCGAAATAAAGTGAATTCTATTTTGATTTGTTTTATTAATTATTTCCGGATTTTCTTCATTATTGTGGATGTTTTTCTCAATAATTTTCATTTTTTTTCTTGTTGATTCACTAAAAGGTTTTGCATTGATTCTTGGAATAGTAAGGGTAGATAGAAAAAAATTTCTGTATAGCTTTTCAATAAAAAAATTTAGATAAAAATAGGATTTACGGGTTAATCGAGTATTTCTTTTTTTGAATATCTGCCAAATCTTTTTTGATGAGTCTAATATTTTAGCAGAATAAGTGGTTTTGTTCGAACTAATATTTGTTTCTTGAGTTAGCGATACTTTTTGATTTTCTTTTGTAATTTTATATATTTGATTTCGTATTCTGCTTGTTCTATTAGTCAGATCTGTCATTTTTTTTTCGGTCCGGGAGAAATTTGGCCAATCCATAGATAGAATTTCAATAGACGATTCGTGAATCTTCTGATTACTGAGTATCGAATTTTTTTGAGTTTCAACCAATTCATCGATTTCTCTCAAGTTTATTTTTGAAAGTTCTTTTATTTTTCCTTCTTTGAAAACCCTTAAAACTATAAAAGACTTAGTTTTCAATTTTAGAATTTTTTTTTTTAGTTCTTTTAAAATGGGTTCAAAAAAGGAACGCCGTTTTCGGGGAGAACCAAAGGGCATTTCAGTTTCCAATCCCAAAGCCGTTAAAAAACAAAAATCAGCTTCACTTTTTGCATTT